TTGTATAATGATAAAAATAACCAAGAATTTAAGAATAACCAAGAATTTAAGAATAACCAAGAATGCTTGCCTAGAGTGTATGATCCTTTTTTAAACGGACCATATCGTGGAACAATCAAAAAAGTGTATTCACGTTCAATGGTGGATGACTCAATCACTTCGACAGAAGATTCTATAGGAATGGTTTGGATAAATAAGATTCATGATAGGCTTCCTACTGATTACCAAAAACTTGAACATAAAATGGATACATTTATTGGAGAATCATTATCGACAGACATTGGTCCTTTCTTGACCTCTATCAGTGAATTAGCTAGGAAATCAACAACAGGTTTTAGTCTTAATTTTAAAAAGCTTGTTTTAATATCCGAACAAAGAAGATTTGATTCAGAAAATAAAAAAAAATGTTTGAAATTTCTATTCGATGTAATTACAACTGATCAAAATAATCAAACAATTCAAAATAAATCTATTGGAATAGAAGAAATCGGTAAAAAGATTCCTCGACGATCATACAAATTGATCAATTCTTTTGAAGAGCGGGAGGAGGAAAATGAGGAAGAATCAACAGAAAATCATGGGATTCGTTCAAGAAAAGCCAAACGTGTGGTAATTTATACTGATAAGGCGGATCCGGATCAGAATACCAATACTGATACTAGTACCAGTACTAATAGTGATCAAACAGAAGAGTTGGCTTTGGTACGTTACTCGCAACAATCAGATTTTCGTCGGGATATAGTAAAAGGATCCATGCGCGCTCAAAGACGTAAAATAGTTACTTGGGAAATGTTTCAAGCGAATGTGCATTCCCTGCTTTTTTTGGACAGAATAGACAAAACTTTTTTTTTTTCTTTTGATATCTCCCGAACATTGAATCTCATTTTTAGAAATTGGATAGATACAGGACCGAAATTCAAAACTTCGGATTCTGAGGAGGAAGAGGCAAAAGAAAAGGCAAAAAAAATTGCGGATAAAAAAAACGAGAATGAAAGGATAGCAATAGCAGAAACTTGGGATACTATTATATTTGCTCAAGCAATAAGAGGTACTATGTTAGTAGCCCAATCGATTCTTAGAAAATACATCATATTGCCTTCATTGATAATAGCTAAAAACCTCGGCCGTATGTTCTTATTTCAATTCCCCGAGTGGTACGAGGATTTGAAGGAGTGGAATAGAGAAATGCATGTTAAATGCACCTATAATGGTGTTCAATTATCAGAAACAGAATTTCCGAAAAACTGGTTAACAGATGGTATTCAGATAAAAATCCTATTTCCTTTCTGTCTGAAACCCTGGCGCAAATCCAAACTACGATCCCATCATAGAGATCCAATCCAAAAGAAAGGGAAAACAGAAAATTTTTGTTTTTTAACAATCTGGGGAAGGGAAACCGAACTACCTTTTGGTTCTGCCCGACAACAACCTTCCTTTTTTGAACCTATTTATAATGAATTCGAAAAAAAAAAGAGAAAAGTGAAAAAAAAAAGTTTTCTAGTTCTAAGAGTTTTCAAAGAAAAAACAAAACAGTTTATAAAGGTCTCAAAAGAAAAAACAAGATGGATTATCAAAACGGTTCTATTTTTAAAAAGAATAATAAAAGAGTTTGCAAACGTAAATCCAATTTTCTTATTTGTATTGAAGAAAGTATATGAACCGAATGAAAATGGAAAAGATTCCATAATCATAAGCAGTAATAAAACTGTTCCTGAATCGACCATTCGAATTAGATTCATGGATTGGGCAAATTATTCACTGACAGAAAAAAAAAGGAAAGATCTGTCTGATAGAACAACCCTAATCAGAAATCAAATAGAAAGGGGTGCAAAAGACAAAAGAAAAATATTTCTAACTCCGGATATAAATATTAGTCCTAACGATACAAGTTGTGGTGATAAAAGATCGGAATCGCAGAAACATATTTGGCAGATATCAAAAAGAAGAAGTAACAGATTCATATTCATACGCAAATGGCACTATTTTTTGACATTTTTCAACGAAAGAATATACATACATATCTTTCTATGTACTGTTAATGTTTCTAGAGTCAATGTACAACTTTTCCTTGAATCAACAAAAAAGATTATCGATAAATACATTCACAATGATGAAAAAAATAAAGAAGGGATTGATGAAACAAATCAAAAAAAAGTGCACTTTATTTCGACTATAAAAAAGTCTCTTTCTGATATTCGTAATAATAAATCAAAGATTTCTGGTGACCTATATTCCTTTTCACAAGCATCTGTATTTTACAAATTATCACAAATCCAAGCTATTAATAAGAAGTATCATTTGAGATCTCTACTTCAATATCGCGAAGCATATCTTATTCTTAAGGATAGAATCAGGAATTTTTTTGGAACACGAAGAATATTAGATTCCAAATCAAGGCATAAAAAATTTCCGAATTCTGGAATGAATGAATGGAAAAACTGGTTAAGGGGTCATTATCAATACAATTTATCTCAGGCTAGGTGGTCTAAATTAGTACCGCAAAAATGGCGAACTAGGGTCAATCGGCGTCGTACGATTCAAAATAAAGACTCAAAAAAGAATTCATATGAAAAAGCCCAATTCATTCATTACGAGAAAAAAAATGATTATGAAGTGAATTCATTGACGAGCAAAAAAGAAAAATTAAAAAAAAACTACAGATATGATCTTTTTTCATATAAATATATTCATTATGGGGATAGGAAAGACTCATATATTTATCCATCCTCATTACAAGTAAACGAGGACCGAGAGATTCCATATAATTACAACACACCTAAAATTGAACCATTTTATGTACTGGGGGATATATCTATTAGTGATTATCTAGGAGAAGAGTATATTATTGGTACGGGTAAAAGTACGGATAGAAAATATTTGGAGTGGAAAATTTTCGATTTATTTCTTAGAAAGAATATCGATATTGAGTCCTGGCCCGATACGGATACCGGGACCAACATTAATAAAATGACTAAGACCGAGACTGATTATTATCAAATGATTGATAAGAAAGATCTTTTCTATCTCACGATTCATCAAGAAATCAACCCACCCAATCAAAAAAAAAACTTTTTTTTGATGGGAATGAATAAAGAAATGCTATATCGTCCCATATTAAATACGAAATCTTGGTTCTTCTCAGAATTTGTGCCACTTTATGATGCATATAAGATCAAACCGTGGATTATACCAATCAAATTACTTCTTTTCATTTTTAATGGAAATGAAAACATTAGTGAAAACAAAAACATTAATGGAAATCAAAAAAAGGATCTTCGTATATCATCTAATCAAAAAGAATATCTTGAATTAAAGAATCGAAATCAAGAAGAAAAAGAACAGCTCGGCCACGGAAATATTGGCTCAGACGCACGAAAACGACAAAAAGATTTTGAAAAGGATTACACGGAATCAGACATTCAAAAACGTGAAAAGAAAGGACAACCCGAGAGTAACAAGAAAGCAAAACTAGAGTTATTCCTGAAAAAATATTTGCTTTTTCAATTGAGATGGGATGATCCTTTGAATCACAGAATTTTCAATAATGTTAAGGTATATTGTTTCCTGCTTAGACTAATAAATGCAAAGGAAATTGCTATATCCTCTATTCAAGGAGGAGAAATGCACCTGGATGTAATGTTAATTCAGACGAATCTAACTCTTCCAGAATTGATAAAAAAGGGAATATTGATTCTCGAACCAGTACGTCTGTCTATAAAATGGGATAGACAATTTATTATGTATCAAACCATAGGTATCTCATTGGTCCATAATAATAAATGCCAAACTAATGGAAGATATCGAGAAAAAAGATATGTTGATGAGAATTATTTCAATGGATCCATTGTACAACATAAAAAGATGCTTGTGAATAGAGACGAAAATCATTATGATTTGCTTGTTCCTGAAAATATTCTATCCCCTAGGCGTCGTAGAGAATTGAGAATTCTAATTTGTTTCAATTCCGGAAATAGGAATGTTATGGATAGAAATCCGGTATTTTTCAATGACAACAATGTAAGGAACTGGGGGCAATTTTTGGATGAGGACAAGCATATTGATACAGATATAAATAAATTCATTCAATTCAAATTGTTTCTTTGGCCCAATTATCGATTAGAGGATTTAGCTTGTATGAATCGCTACTGGTTTGATACCAATAATGGCAGCCGTTTCAGTATGTCAAGGATACATATGTATCCACGATTCGGAATTAGTTGATGGTTGGTACATTTCCTATATATCAGGTGTCGGGTCTGGTATATGAATGTACACACACGCTGTGTTACATTCTAATACATGATACCGATTCAATAACGTCTCAATTGGATTGAATCTAGAAATGATTCGGCAGAATCTTCTTAGGTCAAAATAATTTTCTTTTGTGGGTACAGAAATTGCCCTTCTATCGAATCAAATTACAAATTGTACTTACAATTCATTTGAATTTAATTTTGATTTGATTTGATAGAATCAAAGTAATATATGAATAAATCCAGATTATTGGGTGTATCAGATCAAAATAACTGGCATTATTATTATTCCTGATTGGTAAAATCCATATCTGTGGAAAAAAAAAAAAGAGAGAGAAATCAAATTTTTATGGTTATGGTCAAAAATTCATTCATCTCAGTTATTCCGAAAGAAGAAAAAAGCAAAGGGTCTGTTGAATTTCAAGTAATCAGTTTCACCAATAAGATACAGAGACTTACTTCACATTTTGAATTGCACAGAAAAGATTATTTATCTCAGATAGGTTTGCGGAAAATTCTGGGAAAACGTCAACGACTGCTGGCTTATTTGTCAAAGAAAAATAGAGTGCGTTATAAAAAATTAATCGATCAATTAGATATTCGGGAACCAAAAACTCGTTAATTTGAAGATTATTTTCATTCTTTGGTTTATTAGATCTTGAATTTTGATGAACCTCATTTATTTCGTTTTCGGCAATTCATAGAATAATGGATCGGAGAAGAAAACATATGAATGTACCGGCTACAAGAAAAGACCTCATGATAGTTAATATGGGTCCTCACCACCCATCAATGCATGGTGTTCTTCGACTTATCGTTACTCTAGATGGTGAAGATGTTATTGACTGTGAACCCGTATTGGGTTATTTACACAGAGGGATGGAAAAAATTGCGGAAAACCGAACAATTATACAATATCTTCCTTATGTAACACGTTGGGATTATTTAGCTACTATGTTCACAGAGGCAATAACGGTAAATGCACCAGAACAATTAGGAAATATTCAAGTACCCAAAAGAGCCAGCTATATCAGAGTAATTATGCTGGAGCTGAGTCGTATAGCTTCTCATTTATTATGGCTTGGACCTTTTATGGCAGATATCGGTTCACAGACTCCCTTCTTCTATATTTTCAGAGAAAGGGAATTGCTATATGACCTATTCGAAGCTGCTACAGGTATGCGAATGATGCATAATTATTTCCGTATCGGGGGAGTCGCTGCTGATCTACCTCATGGCTGGATAGATAAATGTTTTGATTTCTGCGATTATTCTTTAACAGGAATTGTTGAATATCAAAAGCTTATTACGCAAAATCCCATTTTTTTGGAACGAGTTGAAGGGGTGGGCATTATTGGTGGGGAGGAAGCAATAAATTGGGGTTTATCGGGACCAATGCTACGAGCTTCCGGAATCCAATGGGATCTTCGTAAAGTTGATCATTATGAGTGTTACGATGAATTCGATTGGGAAGTCCAGTGGCAAAAAGAAGGAGACTCATTAGCTCGTTATTTAGTACGAATCAATGAAATGACGGAATCCATAAAAATTATTCAACAGGCTCTAGAAGGAATTCCGGGGGGGCCCTATGAGAACTTAGAAGTTCGACGCTTTGATAGAGCAAGTGATTCCGAATGGAATGGTTTTGAATATCGATTCATTAGTAAAAAGCCTTCTCCCACTTTTGAATTGTCGAAACAAGAACTTTATGTGAGAGTAGAAGCCCCAAAGGGAGAATTGGGAATTTTTCTGATAGGGGATAATAGTGTTTTTCCCTGGAGATGGAAAATTCGTCCACCTGGTTTCATCAATTTGCAAATTCTTCCTCAGCTAGTTAAAAGAATGAAATTGGCTGATATCATGACGATACTAGGTAGTATAGATATCATTATGGGAGAAGTTGATCGTTGAAATGATAATTGATACGACAGAAGTACAAGCTATCAATTCTTTTTCCAGATCGGAATCCTTAAAAGAGGTCTATGACCTCTTATGGCTGCTTGTCCCTATTTTTACTCCTGTATCGGGAATCACAATAGGCGTACTCGTGATTGTGTGGTTAGAAAGAGAAATATCTGCAGGGATACAACAACGTATCGGGCCTGAATATGCCGGCCCCTTGGGAATTCTTCAAGCTCTAGCAGATGGGACCAAACTACTTTTGAAAGAGGATCTTCTCCCATCTAGAGGAGATGTTCGTTTATTCAGTATGGGGCCATCTATAGCGGTCATATCAATTCTACTAAGCTATTTAGTAATTCCTTTTGGCTATCGCCTTGTTCTAGCCGATCTCAGTATAGGCGTTTTTTTATGGATCGCTATTTCCAGTATTGCTCCTATTGGACTTCTTATGTCAGGATATGGATCGAATAATAAATATTCCTTTTCAGGTGGTCTACGAGCTGCTGCTCAATCTATTAGTTATGAAATACCATTAACTCCGTGTGTGTTATCAATATCTCTACGTGTGATTCGTTGGAACATGAACCTTTACCCCTTTCCTGGAAATAAAGGAAAGGGGTTGGATGTGTTGAATAGATACCTTTCTCTTTTTATTCATCATTCGGGTCGATGAGTTAAACCAGATAGTTATATGAGTGAAACAAAACAGCTTATGAATTTGCAGTAAGAAGATTGATTCTCATTCCCTATGTACGAGAGTAAAGTGGAAGTAAACATAAGCGGTCGAAACTGTTTACCCCAAGATTGGTTGATTAGTCATCATGACTTGAAGCGGGTGCAAAAGATCAACTGTATGGAGTTTCTACTATTGTATTGTATGTTGTTGTATGTTGTATGTATTACCATATCGGGGATCAATCAAAAATGAGTGGACGGTTAGGAACACGAAGGTACACAAAGGATTAGTGATGAAGATAATGTAAGGTATCCAAAGGGATATTTCTGCATAACATAAAAGGAATCATAATGAGGGCTTTAAGTTCGTAGAAATGATCAAGCAGTACTTCCTCACGATTCCGATCCAGAGTATGCTTCTATCCACTGATTAAATAAATGACTGTCGAGAACGAAGTAATCCTTTGATTTTATTTTTTAGAAACCCCCCTTCTGAGTGAGAAAGAAGAACAGGAACGAAAGAAATGGAATGCAATAGGAAAACTGAATAATAAGAGATCTTTGTTTATTCTTTCTTTCCTCAATCCTATCCATATTCATACGGATAGAATTCTTATAATGATTTATCAACTATAACTCATGAATTAGTGTCTAATTATTTTTCGTACGAAAAGTATGGGTCGAAATATCTATTGAAACAACGAGTATTTTATTGAAGGATTAAGTTATTACTGAACTAAAAGAATTCTAAGTCTAATTAGAAAATAAAGGATGAGATCAATTCGGAAGCGCTTTTTTATTATGGCGGACGGAATTCCATTGGTCTAATTCGGGACTCTTCGATACATCGTTACTCTAATCTACACTACAAACATGCCGAGGTAATAATGAACCAGTCCTTAGATTTATTTGTGGCCATCGAGGAGCCGTATGAAGCTGAGGTCTCATGTGCGGTTCTGGAATAGCGATGGGAATAGTGATGTTATCATCGACTATGATTATCTAACAGTTCAAGTACAGTTGATATAGTTGAGGCACAGTCAAAATATGGGTTTTGGGGGTGGAATCTGTGGCGTCAACCTATAGGGTTTATAGTTTTTCTAATTTCTTCCCTAGCGGAATGTGAAAGATTACCTTTTGATTTACCAGAAGCAGAGGAGGAATTAGTAGCAGGTTATCAAACCGAATATTCAGGTATTAAATCTGGTTTATTTTACGTTGCTTCTTACCTAAATCTACTAGTTTCTTCATTATTTGTAACAGTTCTTTACTTGGGCGGGTGGAATTTATCTATTCCGTACATATTCATTTCTGAACCTTTTGGAATAAATAAAACAGGTGGAGTCTTTGGAATGACAGTTGGTATCCTTATTACATTAGCTAAAGCTTATTTGTTCCTGTTCATTCCTATCACAACAAGATGGACTTTACCTAGGATGAGAATGGACCAGCTATTAAACCTTGGGTGGAAATTTCTTTTACCTATTTCTCTAGGTAATCTATTATTAACAACTTCTTCCCAACTCGTTTCGCTATAACAAAATATGATATTCTAGATTCATAACCTATCTAGAGCAAGAGAAAGAAACATCAAACTATTCATGGATATCCACGATATGTTCCCTATGGTGACTGGGTTCATGAATTATGGTCAACAGACAATACGAGCTGCAAGGTATATTGGTCAAAGTTTCATAATTACCTTATCTCACGTGAATCGTTTACCTGTGACTATTCAATATCCTTATGAAAAATCGATCACATCGGAGCGTTTTCGTGGTCGAATCCATTTTGAATTTGATAAATGCATTGCTTGTGAAGTATGTGTTCGGGTATGCCCCATAGATCTACCCGTTGTTCATTGGAGATTGGAAACGGATATTAGAAAGAAACGATTGCTTAATTATAGTATTGATTTTGGAATCTGTATATTTTGTGGTAATTGTGTCGAGTATTGTCCAACAAACTGTTTATCAATGACTGAAGAATATGAACTTTCTACTTATGATCGTCACGAATTGAATTATAATCAAATTGCTTTGGGTCGGTTACCAATGTCAGTAATTGGAGATTACACAATTCGAACAATTACGAATTCGACTCCAATCAAAATAATGAGGGGTAAACCTCTTGATTCAAAAACGATTACCAATTACTAAGATTCCGTTTTGATCTAAAGTAAAGGAGTGAGGCTTCTTTCATTTTGCCAGGTCAGTAAATAACTATTGATTGGTGAGAATCAAGGCTTGGTTTTGATTTAGAATGGATTCATAGATCTGTGATGATTTCAAAATATACAATTTCGAACTACTCTTTCAGATACAGTAGCGGGATTGATCCAATAACTGTATCTATATAAATCTACACCCCTTTAGGATTCAATTAGGAACGTATCATATACAAGAAAAAAAAAAAATAAGGTAACCTCTTTTTTCTTGGATCGGTTAGTAAGTTTATGAAATATTTCGATTTATTTATCTCTTTTTTTACACATAATGGATTTACCTGGACCAATACATGATATTCTTTTAGTATTTCTGGGATCAGGTCTTATATTAGGAGGTCTGGGGGTGGTCTTACTTACCAACCCAATTTATTCTGCTTTTTCATTGGGACTGGTTCTTGTTTGTATATCCTTATTCCATATTCCATCTAACGCCTATTTTGTAGCTGCTGCACAGCTCCTTATTTACGTAGGAGCTGTAAATGTTTTAATCCTATTTGCTGTGATGTTCATGAATGGTTCAGAATATTACAAAGATTTCTATCTTTGGACCGTTGGGGATGGGGTCACTTCACTGGTTTGTACAAGTATTCTTTTTTCACTAATTACTACTATCTCGGATACGTCGTGGTACGGGATTGTTTGGACTACAAGATCAAATCAGATTATAGAGCAGGACCTAACAAGTAACGTTCAACAAATTGGGATTCATTTATCAACAGATTTTTACCTTCCATTTGAACTCATTTCTATAATTCTTTTAGTTGCTTTGATAGGTGCAATTGCTATGGCCCGGCAGTAAAGTAATTAAGTAATAAATACTTAGATCCAAAATCAAATAAATAAAGTCTTGTTTTGTTCTATGTTATCACATCCATTTTCCTTCAGTTCCATTTTCATATTCTATTGTTCATATATGAAATTGAAAGGGGTTTAGTTCGATCCATTACTAATACCTTACTTTGTTTCGTACTTAATTTATATTCTAATCAAATCGGTGAAATTGTTGTTCATATTGAAATGAATCAAGATTGATGAGGGGTTGGTCAATGATGACCGAACATGTACTTATTTTGAGTGCCTATTTATTTTCTATCGGTATTTATGGATTGATCACAAGTCGAAACATGGTTAGAGCACTTATGTGTCTTGAACTTATACTGAATGCGGTTAATATAAATCTCGTAACATTTTCTGATTTGTTTGATAGTCGTCAATTAAAAGGAGATATTTTCTCGATTTTTGTTATAGCTATTGCAGCCGCTGAAGCAGCTATTGGGCCGGCTATTGTTTCATCGATCCATCGTAACAGAAAATCAACTCGTATCAATCAATCGAATTTGTTGAATAAATAGTATTAATGATATAAATAAAGACAGATATCTACAATATATTCACTAATTTAGAACTAGCATGTATGATTCGTATGACCATGCTTGTTGAAACGTAAGAAATCAAAGTATCTTGGCCCTTGCTCATGAACAGATCCAGAAATAGATTGATTATCAAAAAAATTCTGGTAAACCACTGATTCGTCTGGCGTCTACAACATAATATATATAATTCAATTACTAATGAAGCCAGATCGAAAATTAATAAAGTTCAAAAAATTTATAGATCCAATGTCGCATTCAGTAAAGATTTATGATACATGTATAGGGTGTACTCAATGTGTACGAGCCTGCCCCACAGATGTATTGGAAATGATACCTTGGGACGGATGTAAAGCTAAACAAATTGCTTCTGCTCCAAGAACAGAGGACTGTGTAGGTTGTAAGAGATGTGAATCCGCTTGTCCAACAGATTTCTTGAGTGTTCGGGTTTACTTATGGCATGAGACAACTCGCAGCATGGGTCTAGCTTATTGATACGTTCTAGAAAAATCCACTTGAATCCATTTGATTCCTCTTTACCGACAAAAACCCGTACTCGAGAAATTATTCCGAGCGCGGGTTTTTCTGGTCAAAGTCTATCTTGTCTTTACCACGAGTTATTTTCCTTGGTTAACAATAATTGTTGTTTTGCCGATATCCGCGGGTTCGTCAATTTTCTTTCTCCCTCTACGAGGGAATAAAAATAAGGTGGTTCGGTGGTATACTATTTGTATATGCTTATTAGAACTCCTTCTAACGACCTATGCGTTCTGTTATCATTTCCAATTGGACGATCCATTAATCCAATTAGAGGAGGCTTATAAATGGATAAATACTTTTGATTTTCACTGGAGACCGGGAATCGATGGACTTTCCATAGGACCCATTTTACTGACGGGATTCATCACTACTTTAGCTACTTTAGCGGCTCGGCCAGTTACTAGAGATTCGCGATTGTTCCATTTCCTGATGTTAGCAATGTATAGTGGTCAAATAGGATCATTTTCCTCTCGAGACCTTTTACTTTTTTTCCTCATGTGGGAATTAGAATTAATTCCTGTTTACCTACTTGTATCCATATGGGGAGGGAAGAAACGTCTGTACTCAGCTACAAAGTTTATTTTGTACACAGCGGGGGGTTCTATTTTTCTCTTAATGGGAGTTCCGGGTATGGGTTTATATGGCTCCAATGAGCCAACATTAAATTTTGAAACATTAGCTAATCAATCATATCCTTTGGGATTGGAAATAATATTCTATTTTGGCTTCCTTATTGCTTATGCTGTCAAATCGCCGATTATACCCCTACATACATGGTTACCAGATACCCATGGAGAAGCACATTACAGTACATGTATGCTTCTAGCGGGAATCTTATTAAAAATGGGAGCGTATGGATTGGTTCGGATCAATATGGAATTATTACCCCATGCTCATTCTATATTTTCTCCCTGGTTGATGATAGTAGGAGCGATTCAAATAATCTATGCAGCTTCAACTTCTTTCGGTCAACGCAATTTAAAAAAGAGAATAGCCTATTCCTCCGTATCTCATATGGGTTTCACACTTATAGGAATTGGTTCCATAACCGATACGGGAATCAATGGAGCCATTTTACAAATAATCTCTCATGGATTTATTGGTGCTGCACTTTTTTTCTTGGCAGGAACGAGCTACGATAGAATACGTCTTGTTTATCTCGACGAAATGGGAGGAATAGCTATCCCAATGCCAAAAATATTTACCATGTTCAGTAGCTTCTCGATGGCTTCTCTTGCATTGCCAGGAATGAGTGGTTTTGTTGCGGAATCCGTAGTATTTTTTGGAATAATTACTAGCCCGAAATATCTTTTAATGCCAAAAATACTAATTACTTTCGTAATGGCAATTGGAATGATATTAACTCCTATTTATTCATTATCTATGTCACGTCGGATGTTCTATGGCTACAAGCTATTCAACGTTCCAAACTCTTATTTTTTCGATTCTGGACCACGAGAACTATTTGTTTCGGTCTGTATCTTTCTACCTGTAATAGGTATTGGTATTTATCCTGATTTTGTTCTCTCGCTATCAATTGACAGGATAGAAGCTATTCTATCTATTTATTTTCATAAATAGTTTTCATTAATAAGACATTACATTAATGTAAAAGAACTGTGTGATTTTTAAAAGCGTTCACTGTATAATGCAATGAAAGAAAAAAAAAAAAATGAAGTGAATTATAATCAGATACATCTAAAGTTTTTTCGAACCATTTGAATCACTACTTGATTCAAATGGTTCGAAAAAACTTGCACAAACCTTCTTTATATAATATACGGGACGATGTTCCTATGTATTCTTCAGGCCCTTTCTTCAATTAGTTGTTAATGTGAATGAACCATAACTATGGAGTCCTATTCCTAATAGATTGACCCCAAAATAGCATATCCAAATTATAAGAAATCCTATAGAAGCCACAATTGCCGAATCCACACCCTGAAAGCTCTGATTTGTTCTACTATGTAAATAAATCGCGAATATGGTCCAAGTAATAAATGCCCAAGTTTCCTTGGGGTCCCAATTCCAATAAGACCCCCATGCCTCATTAGCCCATACTGCTCCCGAAAGAATACCTATGGTTAAAAAAGTAAACCCTAGACTAATGACACGATAACTACACTGATCTAATTGTTGAGTTAATTGATACCTGTGATAATTTATAAATGAAAGAAAAGAAGTGTTTTGTAAAACACTTCTTTTTTCATTCACAAAGGAAAATGACCCAATTAATAAATGATTGTTTTTGCGAGGAATATCTAGGTTTTTTCGAAATGTAATGACTAAAAGAGCTACGGATAATAACGATCCACATAAAAGAGCTGCATAACTCAATAACATCATACTTACGTGCATCATTAACCACTGGGATTGTAGAGCAGGTACTAATATTGCAGATTGATGCATTTCGGTTGAAAGACCCGAAGTGGCAAAGCCTTGGGTAAAAATAGCACTTGGCGCGGTTATTGCGCTTAAATAACTTTTCTGGTTCCGTCTTTTAGGAAACATATGAATAATGGAGAAACTCCACGAAAGAAACATTAAAGATTCATATAAATTGCTTAACGGCAAATGTCTCGAATAAATCCAACGAGTAACTAATAATCCTGTTATACAGAAAAAGGTAGCCATCATGGCTTTTTCTGACAAATCAAATAGTACTACGGTTTGATGGACTAATAAGGTCATCAAATGAATCGTAATAACAATTGAAATGATAGAAAAAGAGATGTGAGTTAATATATGTTCTAAAGTGGCAAATATCATAATTTTTTTTTTAGGGGGGTATCCCCAATTACGGAATGGAAATCCGGAATTGAATTCATTATAGGATCTATTGTGCCTTTTTTAGAGGATGCCGCCACTCGGACTCGAACCGAGATGCTCTAGCACTGCTTCCTAAGAGCAGCGTGTCTACCAATTTCACCATGGCGGCTTCATCAAAATAATCATAGTCCATATGATGTTCAATCGTCGAGATTGAGGGATTTAATCCAATCTATTTTAGGAAATGTTAGAATCGATGAATAAAGACCCGTTCAAATAAATATTTAAACGCTCAATAATCCTTAGTATCGTGGCAGGAGGTCATTTTAAACAGCGGGCTTTTCCGTATTATAAGTTCTTCTGGAATAGTTGGAACTAGACGGTTATGCCCTGAGTCCGGGTATAGAACTAAGAATTTATTTTTCTCATTTTTTGACGATTCATTTCTCATTTATCTGATTTGATAGATCCGAAACGAAAAAGATTCATTTTTCAATGAACAAAATAAAACAAGATTTTTTATATATCACAACTTCATCACTACACCCAAAGGATTTCTATAAAAATTTTGATAGTTTGGTATCAAAGATGTATTAATGATTGGGATCTTCATTGTATACATAACATAATTTGTGTGAGGATTTACCAAACCCATTAGGTATTGGACCGGGCATATCGTATAACAAAAGAGTTTCAATCTTTATTGGAATTCTACTGTATGTACTTTAATGTACTTTAACTTAGAAAACTTAGAAAATAAAAATGAAACTGATAAGATCTCTTTATATATGGATTTGAAATCTAATATTAATAGATAAAATAATTTAGATATTAGATCTAGATATATCGATTGATCGATCCTCCAGCTCAAACATGGGATAGGATCCATTGGGGTTGGATTACGTAAGATTGACTCATTCTTTAGTACATAAATATCGATCTAAATGGGATCCTGGCAGTTTTATTATTATTTTTTTTTTTTTCTGTTCGAAATAAGAGGGAGTCCTTGTAGATATGTAGTGATTCAGAGAGCTACAAATCAAAGTTTTAAAATTGATATTTTAATCAATTAGTTTCAATAATCCATTGACTTTGACTATGAATCTTATCCCCGCCTTACTTTGGAACAAAAAAGGGGGCTCTAACCTCGTTCATACTTGTTTCAGATTTTCCAAAAATCTTAATGATGTATAACTATTGGAGATACATAATCCAATAAGCCAATCCCTTCCTAAGAAAAAAAAGTAAGAGTTTTGTTATTGTGAAAAATGAATCGATGGGGAAAGTTACAATCCCCATCTCGCGAATTATAAAAACCAATCAATGAAAGGTGAAACCTTGTATTTTGTGTCTAACTACTTCTTTCTTTTTTCTTTTTTTTTTTTTCAAACACAAAAATAAATCATTTTTAGAACCTAGTATACAGAATAATTTTTATTCTACATACCACAACAGCTAGTTCTATCTCATATTGATGAGTTCAAAACATTAGTTAATGTGAATTCTTCATCTTATAAATTGAATCATCCAATTCATCGAGTCATGCTGATTCAGATTCAGATCATTCCAAGGCTTTATTACTTGTTTGTCGCACAAAAAAACTTTTGGAATGCCCGGTAGAAATAGATTTAGCTAAAGATAAAGCTTTTGCCGCGGCCTGATATCCCCTTCCTTTCCAAATATTTCTACGAATATGCTTTTTTGACAGAGAAGTACGTTTCTTTGGAACCGCCATTTCAAAATAAAAGGGTCACTCATTTTTATAGTTGGACGTGAAAGACATTTATTGTTCAATTCAAAATAGATTGTTCTTTCTATTAACTATTCATTATCTATCTTTATTCCATAGCCGATACTTATGCTTACTTCATAAGATAGAAAAGTATGGATACAGATAGATGAGCATCGCATATGGTATCATTAAAGATAAAAAAAGAAATGAAATAGAAGAAAAAAGAAAAAACGATGTGATTTTCAAGGGAATTTTGTTTTTTCACATTTCCATTACATCCAATGTTCGAAGAAAGAATAATTTGTACTGATTGGGGGCTTCATATCTTTATTCAATCTATGTCTACGGGCGGGATCTACTACCGTTGAATCGGATGCCATTGATAAGAATTAAAAAGGTTCCAATTCATATCTCAGTCTATTTAGATAATATATATATATTATAAATGTTATATTTAATAAATCGAAAAGCTTAAGAACCCTTTCCTAATTTAGGAAACCAATAATGAATGTAACCTTTTCTATTAATTGATCAAGCTCGGAGATAGAGTCCACATAATTAAAATTGAAATTAAATCAAAGTAGTTAATCCGTTAAACAATACATTACTTGATAAAATAAAGGGAATTTGAGTCATTTATCATTTTAGTTCTATGCGAAGTGACAAGTATTCTAGGATTTTTCATAAACACATAAACATAAGTTTGTTTTATTGGACTAGAAGCCAATCAATTCCAGAATTAGTTAATGACTCCGAAGAAACTAAATAAAAACTAGGTTTATTGGATCGAGTTATTGGCAGATCCTACGATACATATCAGAATAAAGTACTTGAATTTTTGGTATCATTCTTTTTCCTTACTATAATTGATATAAATATGGATAGAAATCACCGTATCGTATGTATATAGTAGAATAATTGAAAATTTCATATTTTTTATCTTAATAAATATCTTCGTTAATAACTAGGTAGTAGCTTTTAACTAGTAACTTGGTTATTTGAAGAATTGTAACTTCTTCATTTGAATTTTTTTTTTTTTATTTGATTATTGCTCCTTCCGGAAGAAATAAGGGCTGGTGAATGGGAAACAATTAATAAGAATAAAAAAAGAAAGTTTGATTTTCTTATGGAACATACATATCAATATGCATGGATCATACCTTTCGCTCTACTTCCAGTTACTATGTCAATAGGGTTGGGACTTCTGCTTGTTCCGACCGCAACAAAAAATTTGCGTCGTATGTGGACTTTTCCTAGTGTTTCATTGCTAAGTATAGTTATGGTTTTTTCGTCCGATCTGTCTATTCAACAGATAAATGGCAGTTCTATCTATCAACATCTATGGTCTTGGACCATCAATACTGATTTTTCCTTAGAGTTCGGCTACTTGATCGATCCACTTACTTCTATTATGTCAATACTAATCACTACGGTTGGAATCATGGTTCTTATTTATAGTGACAATTATATGTCTCATGATCAAGGATATTTGAGATTTTTTGCTTATATGAGTTTTTCCAATACTTCCATGTTGGGATTAGTTACTAGTTCCAATTTGATACAAATTCATATTTTTTGGGAACTAGTGGGAATGTGTTCGTATTTATTAATAGGTTTTTGGTTCACACGACCGGCTGCCGCAAATGCTTGTCAAAAAGCGTTTGTAACTAATCGTGTAGGGGATTTTGGGTTATTATTAGGAATCTTAGGTTTTTATTGGATAACAGGGAGTTTCGAATTTCGAGATTTGTTCGAAATCTTCAATAACCTGATCCGTAATAATGGGGTCAACTCTTTATTTGCTACTCTGTGTGCCTCCCTATTATTCGTCGGTGCAGTTGCTAAATCCGCACAATTTCCCCTTCATGTATGGTTACCTGATGCCATGGAGGGGCCTACTCCTATTTCGGCTCTTATCCATGCTGCTACTATGGTAGCAGCAGGCATTTTTCTTGTCGCTCGATTTCTTCCGCTTTTCACAGTCATACCTTACATAATGAATCTCATTTCTTTGATAGGTGTAATAACGGTACTATTAGGAGCTACTTTAGCTCTTGCTCAAAGAGATATTAAGAGAAGTTTAGCCTATTCTACAATGTCTCAATTGGGTTATATTATGTTAGCCCCAGGGATAGGCTCTTATCGAGCTGCTTTATTCCATTTGATCACTCATGCCTATTCGAAAGCATTATTGTTTTTAGGATCCGGATCAATTATTCATTCAATGGAACCCATTGTTGGATATTCTCCAGATAAAAGTCAGAACATGGTTCTTATGGGTGGTTTAACAAAATATGTGCCGATTACAAAAAATACTTTTTTATTAGGTACACTTTCTCTTTGTGGAATTCCACCTCTTGCTTGTTTTTGGTCTAAAGATGAAATTCTTAATGATAGTTGGTTGTATTCACCTATTTTCGCGATAATAGCTTGTTTCTCAGCGGGGTTAACTGCATTTTATATGTTTCGGATGTATTTACTTACTTTTGATGGTCATTTACATGCTCATTTTCAAAATTACAGTGGCACTCAAAATAGCTCGTTCTATTCAATATCTATATGGGGGAAAGAAGGAACCAAACCAGTTAACAGAAATTTGTTTTTATCAACAATGAATAATAATGAAAAGGTTTCCTTTTTTTCGAAGAAGATATACAAAATGAACGGAAATGTAAGAAATCTGATACGCTCCTGTAGGATTTATTTTGAAAATAAAGACACTTCAACGTATCCCCATGAATCAGACAATACTATGCTTTTGCCTCTACTTATATTGGTCCTATTTACTTTGTTCGTTGGATCCATAGGAATTCCTTTCGATCAAGGAGTAATGGATTTTGATATATTATCGAAATGGTTAACTCCATCAATAAACCTTTTACATAAAAATTCGAACTATTCTGTGGATTGGTATGAATTTGTGACAAATGCAATTTATTCAGTCAGTATAGCCTGTTTTGGAATATTCATAGCGTCTATTTTATATGGGTCTGTTAATTCATCTTTTCAGAATTTGGACTTAATCAATTCATTTGTTAAAAAAACAGGCTCTAAGAAAATTTTATTGGACCGAATAATAAATGCGATATACAATTGGTCATATAATCGTGGTTACATAGATGTTTTTTATGCAACATGCTTAACTACAAGTATAAGAGGATTAGCTGAAGTAACTCATTTTTTAGATAGACGGGTAATTGACGGAATTACCAATGGTGTTGGTGTTGCAAGTTTCTTTGTAGGAGAAGGGATCAAATATGTGGGGGGAGGGCGAATCTCTTCTTATCTCTTTGTATATTTATCATATGTATCCGGCTTTTTATTAATTTACTATATCTATATCTATTCTTTTTGAATAGAATATGAAGTGACTAGACTTGGTTATTTTTATCATTATACAATCTGGTCCTTTTTTCAAGCACATCCATAGTAAGAGATCCCTTGTTTAGAACTTCTATTCGGTTTATGAATTCATTGCTCAAGCTGTACCTTTTTTGTTCATTGGTATAAACCCAATGATTATACAGATCTTCGGGGGATAGTTTTTCGGTCGTACACAAAGACATCTTTCTTTGCATCATTTCCAAAAAAATCGATAAACTGGGTGGATATGTAAAAGATATTATTTGTTTTCCATCAACTGGACATACGTGAAAAAAATATTGTGACATTTCATTTCTTACAGCATTTTGAAAGACATTTTTTTTTATATATCTCAATGGACGATTACATCGTTTATAGTCGAAAAGAAGATTCACAAGAGGTTTTTCAAACCAGAAGAGGTCTTTATCTTCTTTCTCTTTAAGTATTTCTAACTTCAAAATTTCTTGCCTCTTTTTTTTTTCATGTAGTTTTTTTGGATCCTCCCTTTCTTCCGAACAAAGGGAAGGGTCTTCTTCGGTGGATCCCTCTTGTTCCTGTTTAGTCCCCTTCGTTTCGGAAGTTTTTTCTATTTCTACATCTGTTTCTTCCTCACTTTCCCCCCTTTCTTCCGTTTTTGAGGTTTCTTTCAGTTTCTTAGTGACAATAGGCGACGGTATTCTGCCTAAATAGTAGACACAGGTGATAAATAAGAGAATAGTAAAGATTCGAGCCATAGAATTTCTCAATTCTGACACAAGGTACTTATTAGATCGAATAAGTACATTCGATCTAATAGAATGATTTTGCCGTATCCAGAATAATACCAATCCAACCCATTTCATGAAGAAAATGTGACCAATTAACCAACCAACAAAACTACTTGTTACAAATAACATCTTGTTGTTGCATCGAAACATATAAATGTTGACTAATCTGACTAACGTTGAACTTGGTAAAATGAAATGGTTGAATAATTGAAAAATGAGATTATTCAGGAATACACATTGAATGCTGAGATTACGCATTGAATTTCTGGTAGTAGATCCATAATCCAAAAAGTGTTTGTGATTGTTCCAGAAGAAATGAAACAAAAGATACGGTAGAACTAGGACAGTTATTGTATGAGGTCTACCCAATGCTAGATGCAGAGGCGCATAATAGATCGATAT